TCAAGCTTCTTCATAGCATTATCCATTATAAATGAATTTTCTAGCATTTGACCCCGTACCACCGAAAGGTTTGGTCGCATACTTGAAAAATAACCCAAAAAATCAAGGGAATGCTTGGATAATTGGTTTATATAAATCCTTCCTGGTTGAGACCACACATAAGAATGACACTGCCATAAATTGACAAGATAATATTTCCACTTATTCATCAGAAGAGGGGTATCCTTCGAAGACAGAATAGATTTTCCTTGATATCTAACATAATGCATAAAAGGATCCTTGAAGAACCATAAGATGGCGGCCGGAAAATCATTAACGAAGACTTCTTCTACAGGATCTTTTTTTTTTTCATAGAAATGTATTCGCTCAAAAAAGATACCAGAAGAGGTTAATCGTAAATGAGAAGATTGATTACGAAGAAAAAGTAAAATGGATTCGTATTCACATACATGAGAATTATATAGGAGCAAGAATAATCGTGGATTACTTTTTGAAAAAATAATTTTTTTTGGAGTAATAAGACTATTCCAATTAGAATACTCGTGAAGAAAGAGTCGTAATAAATGTAAAGAAGAGGGATCTTTCACCCAATAGCGAAGGGTTTGAACCAAGATTTCCAGATGAATGGGGTAGGGTATTAGTACATCTGATACATAATTTAAATGTGGGAATTTGTCCTCTAAAAAAGGAAATATTGAATGAATTGATCGTAAATTATAAGATTTTACGATTTCTGTCGCCTCTAAGGAAGATACTAATCGTAGGGAAAACGGAATTTCCACAATGACTGCAAATCCCTCCGACATCATTTGAGAATACAAATTTTTGTTGTACCCAAAAAATTTATTTTGGTTAGAATCATTAGCGGAAATTATCAAATGATTCTGTTGATACATTCGACTAATTAAACGTTTTATAATTAGTAAACTATATTTAGTGTCATAACCTACATTATCCAACAAAATCGATCTATTTAAACCATGATCATGAGCAAGTGCATAAATATACTCCCGAAAGATAAGTGGGTATAGGAAGTCATGTTGCTGATATCTATCTAGTTCTAAATATCCTTGAAATTCTTCCATTTTTTATTTGAACAAGAAAAGAAATAGGTGATTTATTGGGTTATCAAATGATACATAGTACGATACAGTCAAAACAAGGTATTATAGTAAGAAAATACCTCGGAACAAGTAAGACTCATCAACAGACTCTCTAGCCTCTCTTTTTCCATCTAATTGATTTATGTTCATTCTAGGGTAACAAGATGGTTAGAAGTCCTTTATTTTTTCAATCCAATCGCTCTTTTGATTTTGAAAAATCTTTATCAATATACTGCCTTCTTCTACACATTTATCTCTACCCCATAATGGGTAATAGCTAATAATTAGGACTCATAAGAAATTTATAATCCACTCATGGGAAAAGTTTTTCCCGTATTAAGCACTAATATATTTTTAACGTCTAATTAGATCGGGTAATCATTCAAAAATTAAGAACAGAAGCTCATTACTTTTTGTTTCCCTATAATTGGAACCGTAGTAGGGCTCTACCCATTTATTCACTCGACCAAATTCATTTTTTTTATTACACGACAAGAATTCAAACAATTTAAATAAGGTTTTGGACCTATTCGGTAAGAATGAAATATTCTTAGAATTATCCATTGATACGACATGCTGCTTTTTCCATTCATTCCTTTCAGGATCAGTCGTGGTCTTACAAACTCTACCGATGGTATGGACGAATCTTTTGCTTCATACAAATGTGTAAAAGATGCTAGCCGCACTTAAAAGCCGAGTACTCTACCGTTGAGTTAGCAACCCAAATAAAATAATTAGAATGTGTAGATACAATCGGAATCTCAATAAAAAAAAAAAGATTGAATTGCACAACGCAATCCAAACCAATCAAAACATTAAAATAGCAAAAATTTTTAAAATTCTAATTGATTAGATTCTGAACATAATAAAAATGAACAGATCCGATGAAAAAATTCTCAGATAAAAATAGGGATAAAGTAAAATATTTATAAATAGCTCCTTGTCTCTTATGTCATCCATTAATTCTATAGTATATATAGATTTTTATTGAGTTTAATCTTAATCAAAAAAAGACTTCTTGTATCACAGAAAATACAAGAACCCATTATTTGAATGAAATAAAAGCTATGGGACGGAGATATAAATGGATCCTTTTATCCACGATCGGATTATATTTATTTGATACACTGTTGTCAATATGAATGTTGAGAAAAGAATACAAAAGAAAAAACAATTTATAAATATAACTAACAATTCCAATCAATTAGACAATTAGAATTATAAGAAAAAATAAGAAAACAAAAAACTAAGGACTTGTGTTGGATTGGCACTATATAGAATATTTCTATACAACACAACATTGATACAATATTGGTGGAAAAATAAATTAAGTAAAAAATGAGGTTTATTCACTATTCACTAATCACTAAAATAAGCAAGTGAAATCCTTTGTGTTTTTTTATTTGTTCCTTAACTCATTGACAGTAATCTCAAAATTTTATATTTATAGACCCGATTACTTCATTTATTTATTCACTTAATCTTTTTCTATCTATTTTATATATATCAATAAAATTTATATCAATAAAATAGAAATAGATTTTTGTCGTTATAAAAGACACTCTTTTATAGTAACAATAATAAATTTAGTATGATATAGATATAATTTAGTATGATATAAATAGAACAAAAGAGGAAATAGCAAAGAAACAAAAAGGTTATACAAGGCTATATACAAATCATCCACATTTTTTTTATTTCATTAATTTAATTATATTTGTTGATTAGGGCGAAGTTCCGTAAAAACCCCCGCCCTTTTTGAAATATCATGAACAGTTCCTGTAGGTTGAGCACCTTTTTCAAGGAAATATAGAATAGCCGGAACATTTAAATAGATTTGATTCTTTATCGGGTCATAAAAACCCACTTTACGAAGATCTCTTCCCTCTCGTCGGGATCGAACATCAATTGCAACGATTCGATAAATGGCTCATTGGGATAGATGAACAATACCCCCCCCCCTAGAAACGTATAAGAAGTTTTCTCCTCGTACGGCTCGAGAAAATTCTAAATTATGTCTATGTATAGAATCATAATATCAAATAGATCCATAAAATCATCAAATTCATTATATTATTGATTTTAGTTTAAATACTTTTTCTTAGTCTTCCCCCCCCCCCCCCCAAAAAAAAAGATTTGTATCCTCATAACTCAAGTTGAATAACTCTCAAATAACTCAAAAGAAACCTTTTAGGTATTAAATTTATTGAGTGGTCTCTAACCCTTTTTGTCTGTCTCCTTTAGAATCTATTTTGATTCTTAAATATGATCTGGTTGTTGAGACAATTGAAAACGGTATTTCCTTGTTCCAGGATCTTTATCTTTGCCTTGAATCATTGGGTTTAGACATTACTTCGGTGATCTTTAAATCGTTTCAAAACGGCAGCAACATACCATTTTTTGTGATTTCTTTCTATCAAAGAATCGTATGAATGGTTGATTCCTACGTAATACACTTTACTTTTGATTTGATCAAAAGAGTTTTACCAATTCCAACAAAATTAACTTTTAAATTTTATCGAATTGGATCCTTTAGATTTATATATCTAAAATAGACTTACGAAGTTGTTCCAATTTATTGATCGATACTAACCTTAGATTCTTGCCCTTGAGAAATTAATCAATACGTTCTACTCGAGCTCCATCGTGTACTATTTACATGGCAACACTCTCAAAAATGAGGGTTCCAGTGGAACAGAACAAATGATGTCGAGCCAAGAGCACTTTCGTTCCTATATAATATAAAAAAGTGGTGGATGTAAGAATCCACAGCTGATCATGTCCTTCAAGTCGCACGTTGCTTTCTGCCACATCGTTTTAAACGAAGTTTTACCATAACATTCCTTCAGTTTGGAACCAGTATGTAATTGATTCAATTATGGAATCGTGAATAATCATCGGTTCGGTCGGTACATAATAATCTATACTTTTTTCTTCTATATGAAGAATGGATAATGTATGACGAAGTCTCAACAAGAATTCAATCAATTTAACCCCATTGTTTATAATTATTTTTTTAATTATAACTAACATAACATGAATAAATAAACACGAATAAACAAGTTATTTTGAATCTCTATCTTCAAGTAACGTGATAGGATAAATTCAACAATTTCACACTTCTTAGAATACCAAGAACTCATAAGAAATCATTAAAAAGATTTAATTGATTGAATAGTTTCCTACCCTAATAATCATTATTTGCATAAGGTTTTACAGTAAGTACCATTCGCTTTTTATCATCATTAAGAGAAAGATAAATCCATATTGGATTAAACCATCAATGATTAATAAAAAAAAAAAGACTGATGTAAGGAAAGATTGAAGATTTAGGTTGTTATTTTTTCATATTTCATATTGTAAAATCTGTAATATTTAACAAATCCAAATTTCGTTTCATATGCGTGTTATTTGAACTCGATTAAATTTGTGAAAAAGATATGATTAATAAAAAAAAAAAAAAAAAAAAGAAATTAAGAATCGCATTCTATAACAATATTATACTCCTAAACGGAAGACTGGTCGAAAAGACAATCTTTATTTTGATATATTTTATTATGATATAGATTATGATATAGATATATATTTTATTTTTTATTATAGATTAATAAAATTATAGATTAATAAAATGATCGTGGGTCAGTTATGTTCTGGGACGGAAGGATTCGAACCTCCGAATAGCGGGACCAAAACCCGTTGCCTTACCACTTGGCCACGCCCCATTTCTAGTCGACACTAATAAACACTAATATTGGTACTGGTTGTTCGTCAACTCAAGTCTAAATATCTATTATCTATAAAATAGATTACTAGAATTTTTATACATGTAGACGTAGAATTAAACAGAATTTATTGATCATTACATATAATTCAATTAAGATATTGTATGAAAGTATGGTTTATTCTATTCTCTTTTGATTTGAGAATTGAAAGATTTTTGATTGGGTGAGTTCAAATCAAAGAAAGTTTTTTGGTCTATCTTATTTTCTTTTTATTCATTTTTCTTTTCTATGAATAATAACATATTTATAATAATAAAATAATAAAAAACTCAATTTATTAATAACTCAATCAAAATAAATAAAATACAATTATCCTCAAGAACAAAATGTTTGTTATGCTTAATATATTTAGTTTGATCTGTATCTGTCTTAATTCTGCTCTTTATTCAAGTAGTTTTTTCGTCGCCAAATTGCCCGAGGCCTACGCTTTTTTAAATCCAATCGTAGATGTTATGCCAGTAATACCCCTGTTTTTTTTTCTCTTAGCCTTTGTTTGGCAAGCTGCTGTAAGTTTTCGATGATATCTTTAATTTAATAATGTCTAGACAAATTCATGATTTATTGAAAAAAAAAAAATTCAAAGAAAAGAATTGATAAGATCAGATAAGTCTTACACCCTCAATTCAAATATTGAAATTCTTGTACAACCGCGAAAAATCTGGATCACCCCACTTTATTTCTTGGTGTCAAAATAAAAAATCAAAATAGTAGGGTATGCGGTATAAAAACGGAGAATCTATTCTCTTTTTTACTAAAAAAAATCTTGGAGATTATGTAATGCTTACTCTCAAACTATTTGTTTACACGGTAGTGATATTCTTTGTTTCTCTCTTTATTTTCGGATTCCTGTCTAATGATCCAGGACGTAATCCTGGACGTGAAGAATAAAAGATAAGGTTTTCCTTGCTTGATTTTAAAATGTTCTTAGTAGGATTTTATCTATTACACATTTTTAACTATTAAAAATAAAAAGAGCTCGCGAAAAATTCGAAAGAAAATACCAAGTCATCAACAAAAACGGAAAGAGAGGGATTCGAACCCTCGGTACGAAAAACTCGTACAACGGATTAGCAATCCGACGCTTTAGTCCACTCAGCCATCTCTCCTCCCAATTGAAAAAGGATAATACTATGTTACATTATAAAAAATAAGGATTGAAAGAGCCCTTCATAATATTTTTTTTCATCCGAGAGTGCTTTTTAGTTCCACGGCCCGGCTAAGTACTGACCAGGCCGGGCCCGCCATTTATTGTTCCAACGAATCATAAATAATTTTTTTTTTATTTGAAAACTAAAATACTTGCTTGTTATTACGATTGGAAAAATAAAAACTCATTTGATTTCTATGATATAGAATCAAATGATATCGAATCAAAGTGTCGTTTCTTATCTTAATTTTTTATATTTATTCTTTATTTTCTTTATTCCTTTTATTTTAGTAAATTAGTAAAGTAAATAAATAACAAAAAGGGAACTGTGGATTCTTGCACAATACATTTTCATGTATGTTATGGCTTAAGTAGTTTTGTCGAGACGTCTAGGTCAAAAACCTCCGGCAAAAAAACACTTGTTATTTAGTTTTAGTTATTGAAATTTAATGAATTCTCTTTTCCGAATCTCATTGGGTTCTCTGATACAACACGTAAACGCTCTAATTTTCATGATTATTTTATGATCCTATCCTTTCTTTTTACTCTTTTCACTTTTTATTACGACCCATTTTCTTGTTCGACAAAAGGTTCATTTATATACAATAATCGGATTGTAGCGGGTATAGTTTAGTGGTAAAAGTGTGATTCGTTCTATAATCCTTTATATAGTTAAGGGGTCTTTCGGTTTGATTAATATTTCATTCCGACCAAAAACTTTATTTCTTAAAAGGATTTAATCCTTTACCTCGCAATGAAAAATTCGAGGAAGAATATACATTCTCGTGATTTGTATCCAAGAATCAATTAAAAATTGAAAAATTGGATTATGAGATTACGAAACATAATTTTTTTTTTTAATTAGATCAATACTTCTAATTCAATAAGTATGAGTAAAGGATCCATGGATAAAGATAGAAAGTGGCTTTCTAATCGTAACTAAATCTTTAATTTGGAATTTGTATTACGGAAATTGAAGCAAAATGGCTATTAAACAATGACTTTGGTTTACTAGAGACATCGACAAATTGTTTTAGCTCGGTAGAAACAAAATGCTTTTCCTAAGGATTCTCTCACATAGAAATAGAGAACGAAGTAACTAGAAAGGTTGTTATAATATAATCCCCCTCTTTTCTATAGGGATCGTCTAGAAAGCGGGTTGTTCTGAATACATTCAGACAGAAAAGCTGACATAGATGTTATGGGTGGAATTTTTTTTTCGTTCATGTCTTAATATAGGAATTTATACATCTTCCATAAAGGAGCCGAATGAAACCAAAGTTTCACGTTCAGTTTTGAATTAGAGACGTTAAAAATGATGAATCAACGTCGACTATAACCCCTAGCCTTCCAAGCTAACGATGCGGGTTCGATTCCCGCTACCCGCTTTTACTTTATTTTTTTATTAAATTAATAAGAAATAAGAAAAAAATAATAAGAAATAAGAAAAAAATAGAATTAAATATTT